TAACATGGAAGTACTGAAAAAACTCATATAAGCAAAAAATCTCAAGTATCCTTGATCATGATCCATATAATTATCACTATAAATAAGAACCATAATTCCAACAGTAGTGATTAACATTGACATAATAGAAGTAAGTGGATCGATCAAGTAGCCAAATTCTAAAGAAAAATCATTATTGATGGTCCAAGACCATACATATTGATAGATAGAACTACTATTTATTTGATGAATAGACAGATTAATTGAAAAAATCATGACTATACTTAACAATAAAATACTCGGAAAGGCCCACATACGACGAAGATTTTTTGTTGCCGTCGGAAAAAGAAGAAGTCCGACTCCTATTAACATAGGAACTGGAAGTGGAACAAAAGGTATGATCCACGCATATTGATATGTCTGTTCCATAAAAAAAGTTTTTTAATTAATTGTTTCCGATTTACCGGATCTTACCTCTTTTGAAAGAAGTCAATAAAAAATCAAGATATGCACTCATTTAAATAGAATTTTAGAATTTTTAATTCTTACTTATTCTGCTAAATATTCCAAATATTCAAATCAAGAAGTTACAATTGATCAAATCATATGAAAGAAGAAGATTAATTACTAGTCTCTGAAAATTCAATTCAAATTAACCATATTTTTACCGAGTTTGACCAGTTAATAGAAAAAAGCATATTCTTTCTATTTTTAGTAATATTTTATGTCATTTTCACATATCTTTAACCTATCTATTTTTTTTCTTTTTATTTTATAACAAAATATTTTCTAGAAAAGAAATTCCTAATGAATAGGAAAGTACGGATTCATTTTGAATAATAGATGTCTTTCACATCCAACTATAACAATGAGTAATCTCTTAATTTTTATTTAAATGGCAGTTCCAAAAAAACGTACTTCTGCATCAAAAAAGCGTATTCGTAAAAATATTTGGAAAAGGAAAGGATATGGGACAGCGTTAAAAGCATTTTCCTTAGGGAAATCTCTTTCTACCGGGAATTCAAAAAGTTTTTTTGTGCGAAAAAAAAAAATAAGTAATAAAACGTTGGAATAATCTGAATCGACTTGACTCAAAAAATTGACTCATTTCGAAAATCAAATTAATGAATTCCATTACCTATTGAGTTAATCAATATGAAATGGAATTCGCTCCGCTCTTAGAATATGTAGAATAAGAATTCTTCTGTTTACCTTACTCAATTCAATTCAAAAAAATAAAAAATACTTTATTTTTGTTGACAAAAGAATAAACAAAAGATACTCAATTTTCTTTTTAGTATATTTTCTCATTTCCAAGGCGGAGAGTCTTATTTTCCGCATCTCCCTATTTGTTACAATAATACAACTTTTGATTTTTTCTCTATATCCACTTTTTCTCTCTATCTATAGAAAAGCAAATAGAAAATCTTGAATCTTTAGTTACTAAAATCATTGAAACTAATTGATTCAAATTTTAAACCCTTTTGTGTAACTTTCTGACTTTTTGATTTTCTCTGAATTCCTATATACACCCCCATATATCTCTCGCGATCAACCCAATCAAGAAAATCAAAAACACTTAGTGAAGAGAGTCTGGATAAATAATGTATCAATTTTGAGTGATCAAAAATAGGTTTTTTCTTTTGGATTCATTAAGAAAATGGATTTTTTTTGAGTTCTATCCTATTAATTGATAATAAAACTATCTAGTTTTAAAGAGTTCAAGTTGAGGAGAGTATAAAATACACGAAAATCTTAAGAAAACTAAGGCCCTAAACTAAAATAATGAACCTTTAAATACCTATTTGAACTAATTTTTATTCATCCATTTGAATCTTTCCTAAAAAATATTGCAACCAATTGAATTCTTAAATCTAGACGATTTCTTATTCATAGACTATTATGAGTTCAAGACAAGCCGCTATGGTGAAATTGGTAGACACGCTGCTCTTAGGAAGCAGTGCTAGAGCATCTCGGTTCGAGTCCGAGTGGCGGCATGCCATCTTCTAAAAAAACGAAATAGATCCTATAATGAATTCAATTCCTGATTTCTTGTAATTAAAGAACTCCTATTTTTTAAGATTGTTATGATATTTTCAACCTTAGAGCATATATTAACTCATATTTCTTTTTCGATCGTTTCAATTGTAATTTCAATTCATTTGATAACCTTTTTAGTCGATGAAATCATAAAACTCTACGATTCATCAGAAAAGGGCATGATAATTACTTTTTCCTGTATAACAGGATTATTAGTTACTCGTTGGATTTATTCGGGACATTTTCCACTAAGTAATTTATATGAATCATTAATCTTCCTTTCATGGAGTTTCTCCCTTATTCATATAGTTCCGTATTTCAAAAAAAATAAAAATTTTTTAAGCGCAATAATCGGCCCAAGTGCTATTTTTACCCAAGGCTTTGCTACTTCAGGTCTTTTAACTGAAATACATGAATCTGAAATATTAGTACCCGCTCTTCAATCCGAGTGGTTAATAATGCACGTAAGTATGATGATATT